ATTAAGACCTAACCATTAAACAAGAAGCGATGGGAACGATGGAACCCATGAATGCAGAAGATTTTATTGAAACCAAAGCCTAACAATTCATTGGTCGGGATGGCGAAAGGAACCAAGAAATAATTTATCTATTCTGATCTGAGACGTAATGAACTAACCTTACAACTGAAATAGATATTAGAGTAAATATTCGCCCACGAAAACGTTATTTTTTGGATTGCTAAATTTTGGATTTAGGGCAATCTGATACGATAAAATGAAAAAATAAGCATTCATTATGTTCTAAAAAAAAGAATATTTTTGATAAAAATAAATAGAAATATATAAAATATATATTTAATATGTTTAGTTATATATCCAAAATACCTAAACAAGGTATATACAAATGACTAATAGATTAGATGAAATATCAAAGAATCTCGCAATTTCATCTATATATTCATTAAACATATTTCAATTCAAATAAAATATTTTGAATCCTTTTATTCGTGAGGAGCTGGATGAGACGAAACTCTCACGTCCGGTTCTGTAGTAGAGATGGAATTCAGAAACAACCATCAACTATAACCCCAAAAGAACCAGATTCCGTAAACAACATAGAGGACGAATGAAGGGAATGTCTTATCGAGGTAACCATATTAGTTTCGGTAAATACGCCCTTCAAGCGCTTGAACCCGCTTGGATCACATCTAGACAAATAGAAGCGGGGCGCCGGGCAATGACACGAAATGCGCGTCGTGGTGGAAAAATATGGGTACGTATATTTCCCGACAAACCGGTTACAGTAAGACCCACAGAAACACGTATGGGTTCGGGTAAGGGCTCTCCTGAATATTGGGTAGCTGTTGTTAAACCAGGTCGAATACTTTATGAAATGGGCGGAGTCGCAGAAAATATAGCCAGAAAAGCAATTTCAATAGCAGCGTCCAAAATGCCTATCAAAACTCAATTTATTATTTTGGTATAAGAATTGTAGAACTAAAGAAAATAGAGCCTGGGAATGAAAAAGGCAAGGTTTCTTTTTTTTTTTTGACAAAGAATATTTCTTTCTTTTTTTTGCATTGAAACAACAAATAAAAAAATGATTCAACCTCAGACACATTTGAATGTAGCAGATAATAGCGGGGCTCGAGAATTGATGTGTATTCGAATCATAGGAGCTAGTAATCGTCGATATGCTTATATTGGTGACGTTATTGTTGCTGTGATTAAAGAAGCAGTACCAAATATGCCCCTAGAAAGATCAGAAGTGGTCAGAGCTGTAATTGTACGTACCCGTAAGGAATTGAAACGTGAAAACGGTATGCTAATACGATATGATGACAATGCCGCAGTTGTCATTGATCAAGAAGGAAATCCTAAAGGAACTCGCGTTTTTGGTGCAATCGCCCGGGAATTGAGGCATTTAAATTTTACTAAAATAGTCTCATTGGCGCCCGAGGTATTATAATAGTCTTAAAATATAAGATGAGACTATGATATAGTTTATAGTAGGGTATTAGAAAGAAATAGATTCAAATTAATTTAGTAGATTGTTTTTTACGCATATACCTTTAATTTAATAATATAATTTTGACTCATAAACAAATAAAATTAAGTAAAAAAAAAGCAAAAAGCATGTTGATTATATCAAAATTTTTGGGCAACAAGAATTTTACTCCATTATGAGTAAGGACACTATTGCTGACATATTAACCTCTATACGCAATGCTGATATGGATAGAAAAAGAGTCCTTCGAATAGCATCTGCTAATATCACCGAAAACATTGTTAAAATACTTTTACGAGAAGGTTTTATTGAAAATGTGAGGAAACATCGAGAAAGCGACAAACATTTTTTGGTTTCAACCCTGCGACATAAACGAAATAGAAAAGGGCCCTATAGAAATCTTTTAAATTTAAAACGGATCAGCCGTCCTGGTTTACTAATCTATTCTAACTATCAAAGAATTCCTAGAATTTTAGGCGGAATGGGAATTGTAATTCTTTCCACTTCTCAAGGTATAATGACAGACCGAGAGGCTCGACTAAAAGGAATAGGCGGAGAAATTTTGTGTTATATATGGTAATACTTCTTATATCCGCATTGGATACGAAACTTACTATTTGTTGTGAAAAAAAAACTAAAAAAAAATGCGAAGTGTATAATCTTGTTCCTCCTACATTAGTTAATACTTTAAGGAGGTTTTACCCGGAATGAAAGAACAAAAATGGATTCATGAGGGTTTAATTACTGAATCGCTTCCCAATGGTATGTTCCGGGTTCGTTTAGATAATGAGGATCTTATTTTAGGTTATGTTTCAGGAAAGATCCGACGTAGTTTTATACGGATACTGCCAGGAGATAGAGTCAAAATTGAAGTAAGTCGTTATGATTCAAGCAGAGGGCGTATTATTTATCGACTCCGCAACAAAGATTCGAATGATTAGGTGGTTTTTTAACTTTAATATTCCTTTTCGTGGTAATAGGATTCGAAATTCAAAATTTCAAGAAACTTAT